CAATAACTAAAAATTTGCAACTTGACAAATTAAAAGAAACGTTTGAAGGAATAAAATATTATTTAATGGACGAAAACGAGCAAATTTTTAAACCCGATCGATCCAGTAACATCGTTTTAAATCCATTGCATTTGAATTGGTATTTTCTACAGCATAATTATTGTGAAAAAACGTTTCCAATAATTAGTCTTGGACAATTTATTTGTGAAAATATATGTATAGCTCAAACGAAAAATGGACCACAACGAAAACTAAAATCGGGGCAAGTTTTAACTGTTCAAATGGATTCTGTAATAATAAGATCGGCTAATCCTTATTTGGCAACTCCCGGAGCAACCATTCATGGCGATTATGGAGAAATCCTTTATGAAGGAGATATAATAGTTACATTTATATATGAAAAATCGCGATCCGGTGATATAACACAAGGTCTTCCTAAAGTGGAACAGATATTAGAAATACGTTCTATCGATTCAATATCGATGAATCTAGAAAAAAGAATTGATGCTTGGAACGAGTGTATAACAAGAATTCTCGGCATTCCTTGGGGATTCTTGATTGGTGCTGAGCTAACTATAGCGCAAAGTCGTATTTCTTTGGTTAATAAAATACAAAAGGTTTATCGATCCCAGGGAGTACACATCCATAATAGACATATAGAAATTATTGTGCGTCAAATAACATCCAAAGTCTTGGTTTCAGAAGATGGAATGTCTAATGTATTTTTACCTGGCGAACTAATTGGATTATTGCGAGCCGAACGAACGGGGCGGGCCTTGGAAGAAGCAATTTGTTACCGAGCTTTATTATTGGGAATAACAAAAACATCTCTGAATACTCAAAGTTTCATATCCGAAGCTAGTTTTCAAGAAACTGCTAGAGTTTTAGCAAAAGCCGCTCTTCGGGGTCGTATCGATTGGTTGAAAGGTCTTAAAGAGAATGTTGTTTTAGGGGGAATGATACCCGTTGGTACTGGATTCAAAAGAATAATGCACCGTTCCCGGTCAAGGCAACATAACAAGATTACCTTGGAAAAAAAAAAGAATTTGTTCGAAGGAGAATTTAGAAATCTTTTGTTCCATCACAGAAAATTATTTGATTTTTTTCATTTCAAATAATTTTTGTGATTATGTGATACATTAGAAATTTAGGATTAAATGCTTCCTAAAAGCAGATTATATTCATCCCTTTAAATGCAGTCTTTTGATTTGGTAATAAAGTAAGTATAATAAATAATAATAAATAAATAGAAAAAATGAATGGCCTGATTATGTTGGCCAATCTTCAATAAAAGAGAAGGTTCCGTTGGAACAATTATTTATTTCTATTTCAGTATACCTGGTCTTTTTTTTTTTCAATTTTTTTTTTTGAAAAAAAAAAAAAAAGTGTGGGGATAAATGACAAAAAGATATTGGAACATAACTTTTGAAGAGATGATGGAAGCAGGAGTTCATTTTGGCCATGATACTAGGAAATGGAATCCTCGAATGGCACCTTATATATCCACAAAGCGTAAGGGTATTCATATTATAAATCTTACTCGAACTGCTCGTTTTTTATCAGAAGCTTGTGATTTGGTTTTTGATGCAGCAAGCAGAGGAAAACAATTCTTAATTGTTGGTACAAAAAAAAAAGCAGCTGATTCAGTAACACGGGCTGCAATAAGAGCTCGATGTCATTATGTTAATAAAAAATGGCTCGGCGGTATGTTAACTAATTGGTATACTACAGAAACGAGACTTCGTAAGTTCAGGGACTTGAGAACGGAGCAAAAGACAGGGAAACTCAACTCTCTTCCAAAAAGAGATGCCGCTATGTTGAAGAGACAATTATCTCATTTGGAAACATATCTGGGCGGCATAAAATATATGACGGGGTTACCCGATATTGTAATAATCGTTGATCAGCAAGAAGACTATACGGCTCTTCAAGAATGTATCACTTTAGGAATTCCAACGATTTGTTTAATCGATACTAATAGTGACCCAGATCTCGCAGATATTTCGATTCCAGCTAATGATGATGCTATAGCTTCAATCCAATTAATTCTTAACAAATTAGTATTTGCAATTTGTGAGGGTCGTTCTAGCTATATACAAAATTATTGATTAATAATAAGATAAATAAATTTGAATATTTTGGTGGGAAATTCATAGATTTTTTGAATCGGTTATTATACCATTACAAAATTGTGCAAAAATAAAAAGAACAAACAGAAATATTATGTGATGAGTAGGTATTCAAAATTGAAAATGAAAGTAAAAAAGGAAATGGTTGAATCAAAATAATTCCCTTTCAAGTTATATTTTTTTATTTTAGAGGGCAGGACAATATGAATGTTCTATTATGTTCCATCAACACATTAAACGGATTATACGATATATCTGCTGTGGAAGTAGGTCAACATTTCTATTGGCAAATAGGGGATTTTCAAGTGCATGCTCAAGTACTTATTACCTCTTGGGTTGTAATTGCTATCTTATTAGTTTCAACCATTCTAGTTGTTCGAAATCCGCAAACTATTCCCACTTCTGGTCAGAATTTCTTTGAATATGTACTTGAATTCATTCGAGACGTGAGCAAAACTCAGATTGGAGAAGAATATGGTCCGTGGGTTCCGTTTATTGGAACTCTGTTTCTATTTATTTTTGTTTCGAATTGGTCCGGGGCTCTTTTGCCTTGGAAAATAATAAAGTTACCTCATGGAGAGTTAGCTGCACCCACAAATGATATAAATACTACTGTTGCATTAGCTTTACTTACGTCAGTAGCCTATTTCTATGCGGGTATTTCAAAAAAAGGATTGGCTTATTTTGGTAAATATATCCAACCAACTCCAATTCTTTTACCGATTAACATCTTAGAAGATTTCACAAAACCTTTATCTCTTAGTTTTCGACTTTTCGGAAATATATTAGCTGATGAATTAGTAGTTGTTGTTCTTGTGTCGTTAGTACCGTTAGTAGTTCCTATACCTGTTATGTTCCTTGGATTATTTACAAGCGGTATTCAAGCTCTTATTTTTGCTACGTTAGCTGCGGCTTATATAGGTGAATCCATGGAAGGGCATCATTGAATAGTTAAGTTATCAAAATAGTCTTTTTTTTCGTTTAGCCCTCCACAAAGTATGTGTGGCTCACGATAATCTATTTAAGGAACAAAATAGAAAGAAATTTGTAAAATGATTAATAATAATCAAAAGGATTATCCCCCCAAAAAAGATGCAATAAGGATAAGATATAAATAAAAAAAGTATACGATTTAGTGTAATATAATAATAAAATATAAAAAATTACTAGGAAATTGTAAAAAAAAATAGGAAAAAGATCTTTTAGATAGATCTCTTTCCTATTTTTCCTAAAAATATTCTTTGTTTGATGTTTAATCCACTTTTATATTTTACTCTGCGGGGGTCAAACTAGGTGGATATATAATCTAATTGCTATAAGACAAATCTTTCTTTTTTGGAAGTTTCAAAGATGGATTCTTGAATCCGATTGAATCGAAGACACAACTAATTGGTTTACGGTATGGAAGAAACACACGTATATGTCATATTAGATATTCACTGGTTATATATGACTATATATCTAAATTTGTCCTGCTATTACTTTAAATTTAGATTGGATTCAAAAAATAAAACCCTTTTGTTTCATCTGTTGTAATTGTAAATTGAATATGGAATGACTAAAAAAAGGAAATAAAGAAAGGTTAAAAATTTAAGATAAGAACAAAAATTGTATGTATTCACAACAAACTACATCGATAGAAACGAAAAGAAAAATCGAAGTAATTTGGATAGTGAAATAAAAATCATTATTTCAGTTTGAAATTTTGAATTACACTTCGACTAGATAAAGATAAATATCAAGAATGAAATATTAAAGTCATAATTTCTTGGTTGATTATATTATTAACTATTTCTTTTCTTTATTTTATTTGGAATAGGAGAAACTTATCATGAATCCACTTATTTCTGCTGCTTCTGTTATTGCTGCTGGGTTGGCCGTCGGGCTTGCTTCTATTGGACCTGGAATTGGTCAAGGCACAGCTGCAGGGCAAGCTGTAGAAGGGATTGCGCGACAACCGGAAGCAGAGGACAAAATACGAGGTACTTTATTACTTAGTCTGGCTTTTATGGAAGCTTTAACTATTTATGGCCTGGTTGTAGCATTAGCGCTTTTATTTGCGAATCCTTTTGTTTAATCTTTTTTTTTAATAAAAAAAATAATTTATTTGCTGCTCTTTCTTTTTTCCGTGGACTTTATTTGCTGCTCTTGCTTTTTTTTATTTAGAAAGTGTTGAAAACAACTAGAAATTTTTCAATTGAATTGACATAAGAACTAATATCAAATTTTAATAAGTATCATTCTTATGGGGAATCTTTCAATTGACTAATCAATTCAAAATATAGAATATATTTATTAATAAATATATTCTATAATATTAGAATTATCTAATATTTATAAAATATTCTTATTAATATTAATTATATTAATATTCTTACTAATAATATAAATAAATATATTAATAATATATAGAATAAAATATCATATAAAAAAACTAATAAAAAATAGAAAAATAGGAATCGTACAAAGAAAATTAGTCTATCCATAAGAGGAGATGCGATCATATGAAAAATATAACCGATTCTTTTCTTTGCTTGAGTTACTGGCCATCCGCCGGAAGTTTCGGGTTTGATACCGATATTTTAGCAACAAATCTAATAAATCTAAGTGTAGTGCTAGGTGTATTAATTTTTTTTGGAAAGGGAGTGTGTGCGAGTTGTTTATTTCAAAGAATAGATTGGATCCAACCAACTGCACTTTTTTCGTTATAACTAGGAAAATGTGCATCATCCCGCGAATGACTTCTTAATAAATTAAGAAAAAAAATAGTTAAGAACCATAGCATTTCGTGATTCATTGGTAAATCTACTTTGATTCTCTATCAACCAAGAATTTTGGAACATTACCATGGTTAAAGCTAACTAGTTTGAA